AAAAATGTGCTACAGGCTATCGCCTTCTTTGGCAAGATTTTCCAATCTTTTTCACAATTCCTTTAATGGTTTTTCCATCATTCAATTCTCAACAAATCGAATGAAGAGAGAAGCCTAATCGTTTCGCTCGCCGCTACTAACGGAGTCTCGGTTGATTTCCTTTCCTTTAGCTACTTAGATGTTTCAGTTCGCTAAGTTGTGAAAGTCCAAGGCGTAGTGCAGCACACTAATGCGACGCTTCCGCTTGGATACGGTTTCCCGATTGGAGACCCATGGATCACAGACGATATCTCCCCATGGCGTTTCGCCTTTGAAAGCGTCCATCCTTCTCAATGCCTAGGCATCCATCCAATGCATTATTTTTGATACAGTAGGAATTGAACCTACTTCACAGCCAACTAGGCATATCACTTGGATACTCCAGGAATTTCACCTGCTTGACTACTCCATAAAAATTCTGAAAACTCACCATTTTACTAGATTGAGCTTTCATCGATCCCTAGTGGCTCCGCGCTATCTCCCGAAATAAGGGGGGGCGAAGCTATATGCTTCGCCCCCCCCCGCCAATATATAGAAACAAAGAGAAAAAGCCATATAACATCTTTGCTCAGTATTGGTAAAAACCAATATTGAATATAAGACAAAATAGAAAGTAATATAAAAAAAGCATAACCAAAGGAATTGTGTCAAATACGTAAATTTATTTAGTTGAGGCCGAAGATGTAGGACATTAGTTTTACATAACATTTTTTTTCTTTTTTTTTGCAATAAAAATGAAAAGAATTGGAATATAAGCGACTTCTATAGATTTTTTGAAAATACGGGCTAAAGCCCCAGGCGGGAAAGGAAATCAGAAAAGTTATACCTAGAACCGGACTTCGTGTTTTGTGGGTGGGTTGTTCCTTTTTTGCATTTTTGTTTTCTCACCCGTTTTATCACCTTTTTTGGCGGGAGTCGGATTCGAACCCACAACATTCAGATTATGAGCCTGACGAGTTACCAATTACTCTATCCCGCGAACAGCCAACAAAAAAAGAAATATATTTTTGTTTATCGCCTTTTATTTATCTATGCTGATTCATCATTCTTTTTATATGATTCTTCGGGTCCTTTGGCTAAAGGCAGGCTACGCAATACTTTAGGGCTTGGTCCCCGGGATTGTTCATCACTGCGTCCCTCGTGCGAATTCATACAACAAGTTCGTAAAGCCCTGTAAAACCAAAGAAGTATCCGGACCACCCTTATTTCTCAGCCATTTCTAGAAGAAGGACCAACAAAGTAAGCTTTAAACCACTGGCATGGTTATCTTATCCCCGGCTGGACTAGAGTTTCGAGGATATGGTCGTATTTTTTTTTTTTCGTGAGCTATCTGCGTTTGTCTAACAGCATTTTTGTATTTTAGTAATTTCATTTTGGTCGTATATATATATTTTTTTTTGATCAAGTGCGTTGTCCGGGCGTGGACCATGTCTCCCGAAATTGATGAATCAGTACATATGGTCTAAGACGATTTCACATATCGAGGTCGAAATGGGATCGGGTGTTTTCACATCTTACCATAGTGCCCGGCTCTCAAAATTTTTCTTTTGATTTTTTCAAATACAGAAATAATCTAATTTCTTTTATTATTATATTATTTCTAAAATAATAATAAATTCTTTTTTTGCCGATTTTCATTAATTATATTAAAATGTGTACTAATTTGTACAAAGATCAAAGGGCCAAAGGCCCTGAGCGTCTAGTGGAGGATATCATGGGACCACCAGACCACCCATAAGGCACTGTAAGCTTGCACTTTAATTTGCTACTGAAAAGGCAAGCTACACTTGCTACTTGCACTTAAAAAGAACAAGTTTAAGGCATGCCAGGGCGAACGCAGAAAGCAGAAAAAAAATAGAGAAAAAAGGCCTTGTCAGTTTTTTTCTTTTTTTTTAAGTTTTTGTCAGTTTTTTTCCCTTTTTTGTCTGACAGTCCCCCCTGGGGCCGAGGGCCTTTGCCCCGAATCTTCAAGCTAGTCAAACTATCGGCGCACTGTGCACGACGTCTTTGTAAGGTTGGATTCTCAAATGGCCCGATTGCCTTAGGTTACTTGCCAAAGGGCACTCCGTGCCTTGTAATTGGTGAACTATTAAGATTGAAAAATGAAGTACAGAGGTAGAAATTTCACGGTTATCGAAAACCCGAAATCAAAGTGCCAAGCTTCGCAAGGTTCTGGCATCTAAAAGTTTCCAGTGTTTCTTCATGGTGAGTTAAGAATCGAAGGCGAAAAAATATATATATTTTTTTTTATTTCAAAGCAATGAATCCTCTAAAATGATTTATAACTCATTTATAACCGGACAGCTTTTGGAAGCTAATTTTGCTACACTTTGTTAACAAAAGTACGTAGATATGGGGTATAGCGGTCGTTTCTATACTTTGTGAACAAAATATATAATGAAAACTCAAGGTGCATTGTATATCATATTGATCGCTTTGTCAATACAACATACAGTATATTGGATTGTGTAATTACGCTAAGAAACATCGTAGATCTCTCTTTACCGTAGCCCAAATTAGATGGAAATTTATATATATGGCCAGCAAAAAAATATTTTTTTTGCCTATCGGAAGAGGGATTTGAACCCCCGTGTGCGAATTATGATCCCGCTGTTCTACCCTACTAAACTATTCCGACATGCTGATTATGATCCCGCTGTTATAATAATCTACCGCTTCCTAGTTGTTGGGTTAGAATTCGCTTCACGCCCTGTGCTTTTCTTTATCTAGTCTATGGTCGCATAGCCCGAAGAAAAAGCGGCCATCACGAAGGCTGCAATACAGGTCTTTATAGGCTTTATTGCCTGTCTCGGCCTCCGGCAAGTGGAGCCGGCGGGCCTTTCTGCGGGTCGGGCACTCCGGACTCCTCCCTATCGGGTCGAGTGTCCTCTCCCGTTGGTCGAGAGCTAAAGTAAAAAAAATCTATATTTTTTTTGGCGCATTTTTTGACTAGAAAACGCGGAACGGGGACACTCGACCATAGGGAGAGGGAGCCAAAGGCCACTTTTTGGGGAAGGGTCTGAAGGTGCGTAAGCATTGTCAGACAAGAGACGGCTTTACGAAAGAAGGGATTAAAAATAGAAAAAAAAAATAAGCCCAATAAAACCACCTATAGGTAAATAGCGCAATACATTCTCGTGAATTTCTTCTATCCTTATATGTAACATCATAACGACAAACAAAATGAAAACGGCTCCTACATAAACAACTAAAAAAAACATAGCAAAGAAGTCAAGACCTAACAAAACAAGTAAACCGAAAGTATTGAAAAAAACTAGGATGAAAAAGACAACAGAATGAACGGGATTTTTGGCACGTATACCGAGAGCACCCGAAACTAAAGCGAGAATAATAAAAACATAAAAAAGTATCATGATGAAATTTTCAATTTATTTTATTATTTTTTTTTTAGCTGTGTCATTGTATTCGAGATTGTAAATTGAAAGCTTTCTTTCGTAAAGCCCATTTTTTTGCCGCTTGCCATTTTTTATGGAATTAAAAAAAAGGAGTCAATCCAGCCACAGGTTCCCCTGCGGCTACCTTGTTACGACTTAACCTCAGTCAATGGCCCAACCTTGGTCTCCTACATAAGATCACCAATGACTCTAGTAGACCACACTCAACAACGGCGTGGAACACCTCGAGTAATGGGTGATCTTTGGTAGGCTGCTTCGGGCGAAACCAATTCCCATGGTTTGACGGGCAGTTTGTACAGGGCCCGAGTACTTATTCACCGCGGCATGCTGATCCGCGATTACTAGCGATTCCAACTTCATGTTCTCGAGTTGCAGAGAACAATCCGAACTTAGGCAATCTTTCTGGATTCCGTCCGCCTTACAGCATTGCTTCCAATTGTAATTGCCATTGTAGCACGTGTGTAGCCCAGCCCATAAGGGCCATGCGGACTTGACGTCATCCCCACCTTCCTCCAGTATATCACTGGCAGTTTTTTGTGAGTGCAGCACATGGCTTGGAGTGTCAATCATTTTGACTAAGATCGAGTTCCTCAGTGTGAAGTGTACAATGCTCTGAGAGCTTCGTTCGTCGGAGAATACCGTATGAAAACTTTGTATGGTCATATTCTTTTCAGAATGAGCCACACGGCGTTTGCAAAAACTTAGCTCGTCGGTATCCTCCATTTTCACGGCGTAGTCTTCGTCAGTCTCCAGTGGTCAAGGATTGAACCAAAGCATGTCTTAGCAACACAAAACAAGGGTTGCGCTCGTTATAGGACTTAACCCAACGTCTCAAGACACGAGCTGACGACAGCCATGCAACACCTGTATGAATTTTCGTACCATCCCGTTAAGGACAAGCACACTTATTCATATGTCAAGGGCTGGTAAGGTTTTGCGCGTTGAATCGAATTAAACCACATGCTCCACCGCTTGTGCAGGCCCCCGTCAATTCCTTTGGTAGGGTCGGTACCCATCTCCCATGTGGAAGACATATACCTCCCTCCGAACCATACGTGCCAGTTTCCCGGCATATGGCTCTCCCTGTCACTAACTAATCAAGATGTCTTTTGTTCCTTGCGAGTAATCGTTCCAGCCTCATTCCGTTGTATTCCCCTCTATGAATCTTCCTATGACAGTTACGGCAGACCGGGAGTTGTTTACGATTCAATTAGACCATCAACCTAGTGAAACCGCGTTATCGCGGCTTAGTCTTTTTATGTGGTGCATCTCCACCTGTTCGTAGGAGCCGCATACTTGACACAGGTCGTTCAACACTGAATGCGAGCGCAGCTTGTATCAAATAGAACTCTAGGGTCCGAAGGCGGACTCAAGGCGAAGTTCATGCGCTTATTAGGTAGGGATCGCGGGAAATTGAGCTTATGCTTGATCTCATTCGTGTGGTCCCGGAAGATTAGGTCCACGCCGAAGCGTTTTATTACTTTGGCTGTGTTAAGCCCCAGTTTACGGGCGACCGTGTTGATAGCCGAGTATCTTAGTATGTATATTATTTGGAGAAGGTGATGGATATCGTCTGCGAATGAGTAGTAGTTGTAGTATCCCCGGAACACAGCCATATATTTGTTGATTATTTCTCCCACGTTTAGAAAGATCCATTTGGTCACCGCTTTGGGCGTTCCCTTTTCGTCGCACGCCCCCATTTGTGAGAGCTTCCCGATAAGGATATCGATGGGGATGCACAGGCGTATTCTACCGAGGGAGGCTCGCCTGTGCCCCCCGCCCACCTTCTGGCTTTGCACGTATTTACGAGTTGTTATGCTTATTAAGGTTCCTAGGAATAAAGCTTCGCTTCTTGATAGATTGGTAATACGTGTTTTTTCGGCCTGAAGCGAAAGTTTTAGTTTTTCTTGGAGGAAGGTAGAGACCTCTTCTTTGATTTGTACGGCCAGGGCTTTTGGACCCGTGACCCCGATCACCCAATCGTCCGCGTATCTAACATAACGCACCCTAGAACCTGTTTGAATCCCGTAAGTCATTTTCAACATATCGCGTCTCGCTCGGATGATTTCGGCGGAAGAAGCCTTTAATGATTTCACAAGTTTGTAGTATTTATTCCGCGCCTTCAAGTAAATCGGGTTGTTTTTGGAAAGCGCACCGGTCGTTGTATATTTGACTTTGATTTCCTCCATGAATAGATCGAACTGGTGTAGGTAGATGTTGGAAAGCAGAGGCGATAGTATCCTTCCTTGAGGTACTCCTGTTAGCAAGTGTGGCTCTGCTTTGCCTTGATTTACATAGCCAGCGCGTACCAATTTCCAATAAAGCGCGAGAAGCCGTTGGTCCTTTACCAACTCTGCTATGAATCCCGCGAGTAGGTGATGATCGATGTTGTCGAAGTATCCTTTGATGTCTCCTTCGATCATCCAGGAGGTGCCTGTCCATCGACGGATTTGTCGTAGAGCCGTGTGCGGTGATCGATGAGGTCTAAATCCGTGAGACGAATCCAGGAATCGCGGTTCAAATACAGGTTCAAGGATCCTCCTCATGACCTCTTGTACTATCTTGTCTCTAGGTGATGGTATGCCCAGGGAACGAAGCTTGCCGTCTGCTTTAGGAATGAATTCTCTTCGTGACGGACGGAATTGAAATGATTCGTCTTTTAGTTGACGGACGACCTTCTCAACATAGGCTTGGGAGAAACCGTCGAGAGTTTCTTTATCCGCACCAGGTTTCATATTGCCTGATTTCGATTTCTTTAGCTCGTAAGCTAGCCTAAATATCTCGGGGTCTAGTAGTTGCTCGTAATTGCATTTTGTCATGATAACTCTTCTTTTTTTCTTTTTGGAACTTATAAACTCCTCCTATCTCCGGAGGCTTGATTTCTATCATAAGAGACACGATGCTCCGGGAGGGTACAGAATGTTCTTGATGGAGTAGTGATACTTGCCTGCTTAGCGCGTTAAGCTACTATCAGGCATCCGTCCCCGGCGGCGAATACCAGGGACCCCAAGTTCCGATATTTAGGTCAGTGTCGTTTTTAGGTTCGAGTCATTGCACACCTTTGGTGTTTCTGATGAGCGGTTGCTTTATGGGATCCCCCGAAACTCTGAGGAGACCCCCTACTCTTAAGCAGTTTGACTGCTTCGGGAAGGCAGACCCGCAGTAGACTCAGAGATAGAACCTATGAACGACTGGTTGCTCCGAAGACGGCCTCGATATATGTGCTTGTATCCGTGTCTCCGTTTAGCAGCATGCTATACTCCCCTAGGCTTTCGCCGGATTGCTTTTGGTTATAGCGTCGGATGAGCTGCTAGCATTACGTGCGTGATTTGCAACTCGCACGGCGCCTGTTGCCTGATCATTTTGATCTGGGGGCGCGGGCCTAATATATCGTGAAATGGCGCACAGTTTCAGCCTTGCGACCGTACTCCCCAGGCGGAGTGTTTAACGCGTTAGCTCAGCCCCTGATCATCACATATTTTTCACGATTGTTGGAACTTGAAGAAAACAATCGAGTCACACTACCTTTGCAGTAATTTAAGCATTAAGCCGAGCTTAAGTCAGCCCAAAAGAGTGCGATATCAGTAGACCAAGAACGAACACTCATCGTTTACAGCATGGACTACCAGGGTATCTAATCCTGTTTGCTCCCCATGCTTTCGCACTTTAGCGTCAGTTAAAGAACCAGAAAGCTGCCTTCGCTTTTGGCGTTCCTTCGTATATTTTTGCATTTTATCGCTACACACGAAATTCCGCTTTCCTCTATGCCTTACTCTAGTAAATTGGTTTTGAAAGCATTCCGCCAGTTGAGCTGGCGACTTTCACTTTCAACTGGATTCACCGCCTACGTGCCCTTTACGCCTAGTCATTCCGAATAACACTTGCCCCCCCCGTCTTACCGCGGCTGCTGGCACGGAGTTAGCCGGGGCTTCTTCTTCGAGTCTTGTCATAATCGCATACTCGACGAAAGAGCTTTACAAGCTGCATTGCCCTTCTTCACTCACGCCATATTGCTGGATCAGGCTTTCGCCCATTGTCCAAGATTCCCCACTGCAGCCTCCCGTGGGAGTCTGGGCCGTGTCTCAGTCCCAGTGCGGCGGATCGTCCTAACAGACCCGCTAAGCGTCGTTGGCTTGGTCAGCCTTTACCTAACCAACTACCTGATGCTTTGTAGGCTCATCAAACAGCGCCTTTTAGCTTTCGTTTATTCGGGATTTGTCCCAAACTGTTTGGCAGATTCCCACATATTACTCGCCCGTTCGCCACTTTGTTTTCAACGATTCTCACGGTTGATTGGAGGCCGCAGGCTCAACTGATTAAAAGTTGAGCAGCTCAGAGAAGAAAAAAGGTTTTCTTCTCCGAATGCAACCTTCAACACGTAAGGACGAAAACAACGTTCGACTTGCATGTGTTAAGCATATCGCTAGCGTTCATTCTGAGCCAGGATCAAACTCTTTTTTTTGAGTATGATTATTTAATTTACGCATAAATAGGATTTGAACCTATACAAACTTACAATATAAATCATCTTGCGTATCACTAACCAATTAAGCATCCTACTAAGAAATAAGGCCCCCAGGCCCCAAAAAATCGCACAAATATTTTCATACATTTTATATGATGCTTCATCTTCGGGTTTCAGCCCTAAAACAAAAAAATTTGATTGTTTTTTCGTTTTTATGGTAACAAAAAGAAAATAAAGATGTATATAGAAAAGGGAGACAATCCAACCACAGGTTCCCTAGCCTGTGGTTACCAGATTATTAGTTTGCAAAGTCAGAAATCCCACAATCCCTACGGGCCTCTGGTTAGCTAGTGTTTTAACCAAAGAAACCCCTACGGGCCTTTGTTTAACCTACCGTGACCGGTACAAGAAAAGCTAGCACTCATGGACCGGCCAAAGGTCAGTAACGACTATAAACAAATGAAAGGCCTAATATACCTCCTTCACGCTTAAATAACGGAAGTTCTTCACGCTTATATAGCTTAATTATCTTACAGAACCAGTGAGAAGCCTAGCCAAAGCTTAACGTTACGGCATAATTCTGCATAAGAACTACCCAAATAGTTATTATACCAAGTGCAAAATAAGCTTGAGAAAGCTCTATGGATATGACCATAAAAAATTTTCATACGGTATTCTCCGACGAACGAAGCTCTCAGAGCATTGTACACTTCACACTGAGGAACTCAGTCTTAGTCAAAATGATTGACACTCCAAGCCATGTGCTGCACTCACAAAAAACTGCCAGTGATATACTGGAGGAAGGTGGGGATGACGTCAAGTCCGCATGGCCCTTATGGGCTGGGCTACACACGTGCTACAATGGCAATTACAATTGGAAGCAATGCTGTAAGGCGGAGCGAATCCAGAAAGATTGCCTAAGTTCGGATTGTTCTCTGCAACTCGAGAACATGAAGTTGGAATCGCTAGTAATCGCGGATTAGCTTGCTGCGGTGAATAAGTACTCGGGCCCTGTACAAACTGCCCGTCAAACCATGTAAAATGGTATCTACATAAGGTTCGAGAGGTGTTGAAACACTTCCAACCTTCGAAATCTCACCAGTTTTACTGGTTGAGGCAACATCCTTCACGCTGTTTCTTTCTTATGTCCAATGGAAACATATGTGATTTGAATAAAGAAAAAAACGCCGCGTCAGTATTAAGCCATCTTTTCCTATCTACTAAATCTAAAAGTATATACGTAATGCAGGATACCAGCGCAACCTGTAAAGTTAACAAACAATAACAATTTCACACCTTTTACATGAATCATCAGAATTGCCCTTACGGGTCTCGTCCCCCTACGGACCTCGTGAAAAGGTTTGGAGTTCTGTAATAAATATTCTAAATTCGTTTTTATTGAAGCGGAATTACTACACAAGTCTTTATCTCTACAAGACTAAGGTCTTTGTACCAAATTGGGTCTAATGGTATTTTGAATGCCTGACTTATGAATTCAATAATTTTATGGCAATCTTCAGGGGGTTTACCGTAAATAAAAAAGTAGATGCTTCTTCACCCTTTCTATAAATAACTTTTAGTGTATTCAATGGAAAAATTTTTTGTACGCAAACCCAACTTCTTTTTCATATTTAAATATCCTTTATATATGATAACTCATCTTTATATATGATTATTCATCAAACTTCCTCTCCTCATCACATTGTCTAACGTATCTCTAGAAACTTGTACCCAATCTTCGTTGGGTATCAACTCCTTAAACACATAACAATTGGGTGTCGGGTAAAGTTGACATAACCTTTTCATCAAAAACTAAAGCCAAACCTTTTAAATCAGGATCAAGCGTTCTAAAAACGTTTACTATTTCAAAACTCTTTAATAGTGAAAAATAGAAAGTTGTATTCGATTGTTTGACGACTTTTATTTTTAAGAAAGTTTGTATCCATTTTACTCAAAACCTCCCCCAACAAAATTGATCTTCAACCGCCGTAACCGCTCGATTTTTAAACTACTATTAAAGCTATAAACATATTTATCAAAATCTTCAAGCGATTTTAGATTATGAATCTTGAACGGGTATGTTTTAACAGATCTATTGATAAAAGTTTTCATATTGAAGACGTTCTCCCAGGGTTTACTCAGCAAATAATCTACACCATTTAAACTATTTTCTGTCGATTTAATCTTATCAATTTGACACTTAAAATCGTACTGAGTTAAATCTACTTATACAACTCGATATTCCCGAAAGGAAACTCTTTGTAGACAGAAATGAAACTTGTCAAAATTTTTGTTACATTGAAAGTTTTACAACTTGAACATATTACCTTACTTTGAAACTAATCAAATAATTTACTTATATCAACGGTCTCGGCAGGTTTCTGCAGACCCGCCATGGCTGATATTTGACCTTTAGACAAGTGCAAATGTCCTCGAGTTTTCCAGGAATATAACTTAGAAGTACTACCTTTCTCTTCTAAGTAACTAGATTGAACCTCTCCCCTGGGGGAGAGATCTAAAGCCCTCTCCCTTTGGTCGAGTGTCTCGTCGACCCTCAAAATCCAAAACAGACTTTTTAGAAAGATTTATTAAAGGCCCCTCGACAACAGTAAAAACCTCATCCAAAGATAACGTCGAAATAAATCCGTGGACCGTAGCCGACACGACTAAATCCCTATGAATTGAAATCCCGTAAAAAATGGAACCTAAAACTCCTATACCCCGTAACTAAACTAGCGATGTAAGGGTTTGTAAGTTTACCTCCTTTCCCTAACACGTGACCCCCGACCTGGTATCGAAATAACCCTTTACACGTCCATAAAGTGAAATTAAAACAAGTTTCTAGAAAGCGTTGCCTAGTGTTCCTTTACTATAGGTATTACGTTTTAAAGGGATTTCATTCACGAAATTCGCTAAAGGTTTCAATTCCGACGGCCCGGAGGGCCTTCGATTAGTTTTCAATCAGCTCCCATCCACAAAGCAAGAGATATCTTAAACCCTGTACATTGAGTTTAACCGCTTAAAGGAAATATAAGACTATTACGCGTTTTAACTGGAAGACAAGGATATTTCACGGAGTCCGGGAAATGAAATTCAACATCCCCGAACCCAAAAACATCAGCAGGTTTGAAATCATTCAAATCCTTTGTTACGTATGCTCCACCCAAATCTAACCACGGTAACATCTTCATCCCTATAGAATAAGCCCCAGTCAGCTCTAAATCATGAAACTGCTTCTCAATCAAACCGACTACAAAGGACTTCACCCCGACCACCCATAAAACTATTATGAGCGAAACTACTATATCTTTCAAAGTTACTACTACAAAACAACTTTCTTATACTCAATCCTTCACATTTCAGAAAGGATTCAAAGCATCTATAGCAGATATCCCTCCAACTGTTAATAAAATTGTTCTCTCCCCATGAGTAAAATTATGGATACTAAGCCAATAGGACAACGCAATAACAGAATCTATCATAGCATAGTTAGAAAATTTCGTAGGGTTTTCATTAATAAAAATCTCCATAGTCTTTATATTCTCAGCAATATCCCTCTTTTCAAGTCCTACAAATTTACCTAAAGAAGCCAAGTCTTTCTAACCCGCAGGTGCTAACAACGCGGTGTCTAGTAAACGAATTTCGAGATCCATCATTCCCCCCCCTTTAAACTCAATATGAACCTCCGTAGGGCCTCTCATTGTAACGAATGAACCTGTACACGAATCGACTCCTTTCTTTATCTTATTAAAATCTCGAAATGTTTGCATTTCGGCTAGAGCGAAATGAGATATTAAATAAAAGCGGTATATTGGACAGTCTGTCCCAGGAGGTTGAACTCCTGTCAGACTTTTTCAAATACTTGAAATACAACCTATTAGAAAAGTAAAATGAATCCGATCACCTTCCTTCAGTCAAAATAATATGATTTGAATTAACTTCCAGATCAATGCTCACTATTAATTGTTGGTAAGACAATACCTTATTACCGGACATAAAATGAAAACTCCGGTTCCTATCTTTGAGCCTGTTTCTATCTTTAGCATTTAATTCCTGGAAACATTATTCTCCCTGGGTGTGTCTTTTTGACACACCTACAAAATACTTATCGTCCTTGGAAGGTTTACTATTGAAATAATTTCGAACATATTCTGAATCGAGACCCACGAAAACTTCTAATATATTTTTCATCGGTCTATCGCTACACCAATCAGCTTCGTTATCCTTCCAAGTTACTTTACTGTAATCTGTTAGCCTATCACAAGCCTCAAATTTACTACTAAAATCTTTAACCTTATTAATACTATAACAATATGCCTTAGTTACAACCTCCTTAACTAAATCTTTAGAATTGAAGGTTTTTAAAGGAGACTTCAAAATTTACTACATGAATTTCAGTTTCTAAACCGGATTATAATCCAAAAGGTTTGATTTATAAATATATTTCTCAAAATCTGTGGAGTTAAACCTCAGCAGCCTGCATATGAATCCTGAAAATTCTTTGCAAGTGTACACAGATGATTTCTTCATGTGAGCTATGCCGTATCCTGTTCGCATTTCCAGTGAGCCGTTGGCTGTAAGCTGCAAGCATACAGCTAGCCGCGAACGCATAACCTCCTCGCGGGCCGCGGTAAACAAAAGTCCCAAGAATAAACATAGGCTATAGGAAGGGCCCGCGTTAAGGACAGGGAAGGTACCGAGGGAGGTGCCTTTACAACTCGGATGTAGTAAATCAATTATTTCATGAAATATTAATATACAAAAGCATATATAGAGAAAGCACAGCTTAATAATAGAAGATACGTATATAATAAAAACCCCATGGAGTGTCACTACTAATAAATAAATTTAGTAGTGACTTTTCATTATTTATAATAAATAAACGCGTTAGATTTTTGAATGGGGGGGTTATAGTCTTCGTGCGCGGAAATCTACAACCCATTTCCGGCCGTATCAGCCGGCGTGTGCGAAAAAGCCATTTCAGGTCTATGGACCCTTCTTTCGTAAAACCAAAGAAGTATCCAAAGCACCTTCGGATCAAACAAAAAATTCTTTTTTTACTATCATATATTTTTTACTTTTTTGTCATAACGCATTATTTTACCATCCATCTCGGATCGTCAAGCTGAGAATTCATCTGGGTTTCGTCCACAGCATCTAGTCTCACCTCAGTGACCCTGGGATTCTCTGAGCTGTACAAGGCTACGGCAGGAGCCGAGGCCTCCAGGGGGGACTTTGTTTGTCTGACAGGGAAAAAAACTGAAAAAAAAAGGGCCCCAGGGGGACTGTTAGAGAAAAAAAGAAAAAAACCTGACAAGAAAAAATTGACAAGGCAAAAAAAATATGAATTTTTCGTTCCTTTTAATCAAGAAGGTCTAGATCTATTTTATAAGGAAATTGTATTTGTTGAGGTTCATATAATACCACAGCTTTTAGTGTTTTATAATTTACTTCTAAATGATTAGGTTTCATTCTCCTTATTCGGTTAGTTTGGAAATTTTTTCTTATGTTTGATTTGAAAAAATCTAAAGAATTTTCTTGAATAGATATAAGATCACCGTTGGATACTTGAAAACCAGGAATATTGACCTTTTTATAATTGACACAAATATTTTTATGACTTATTAGTTGCCTTGCTTGAAACATAGTTGAACAAAAATTAAGACGAACCAGAATAACGTCCAATCTTTTTTCTATATTGAATAGCAAACTGTTTTTTTTATCTATATAAGTGTGCGTTTTAGCCCTTTGCATCTTTTTTATGGGTAAATTTCCATAAAAAAGGGACAACTTTTTTATAGTTTGTAATTGTATGGAAAAGTCAGATTGTTTTTTATTTTTTTTTTGTTTTTGAAGCTCCGAAATAAGGAATTTTTGTTTTAGAGTAAGTTTTTTGGTCTGCCAAACATTTTCTAAAATTTGGCGACAAACTTTAAATCTTGATGCAAACATATGAAGTTGAATTTGTTTTTTTTAGCCATTGCGGATAACGGGAATCGAACCCATATCCTCTGCTTGGAAGGCAGATAATTTACCTTTAATCTATATCCGCATTGAAAAAAAAATATAGAATTTTACCGTCATGAATTATCGCCGATGATTCATGATCAACACCTGCTTGATTCGCAAAATAAGGGTATTTTAGGAGTGGTTATTGCGAAGCTCGTTGAACACAGTGAATAGAGACTGGAAGCTAGCTAAACGAGTAGCACATCGTATACTATATGGGCTTACAAACAAAAAAAAGAATTTTATGTCCTGCGGCATGCTTCTATGGCCTGTAGGGCGAAGCTTGAATGAAAAAAAGCAAACCCGCAAAGTAAGCAAAGCACAGAGCATAAAGCTGTTATGCGAGAGGCTAAAGCACAAGTCTAGCTACTGAGAGAAAGTGGAACTATTTTAACTGACTACCTTATTCTCGCCAGAGAGCCCTTCGATCTGCTACACCCCTATGCTAATAGAGCTAATAAAGCTCCGAGCGCGTCTACGCTGTTTATTTTTGAGTAGAGGGCGCACAAAATATATGGATTTTATCCTCTACCGCTGACAGCAGCTCTTGTAGATTTTGAACAGTCATGTTTAGTAAGTTACTTACGCGAAGCCCCGTGGAGTACGGAATAGGCAAGGCTACTCTAACTCTAGCTTGAACGTAAGAGTTCCCGTCAAGCCCTCTCCCTCTGGTGCTCGTGTGCGGAAATCGTCAAGCCATTTGAAGCCTTCGGGCCTTCGGGGCCACTCGGGTCGCTTACTCCGTGCTTTGGGGCCTTCGGGGTCGGGTCGAGCCTTACAAGCCTAGCCAAACAAAATACAAATTTTTGTTTATTCTCTGAACTTTCATTTCCATAATCATTGAATATTAGGTTTATTATTGTTTGCTTCAAGCTTAAGAGCTGATTACAAAAAGGATGGATGTCTGAGCGGTTGAAAGAGTCGGTCTTGAAAACCGAAGTATTGAGAATACCGGGGGTTCGAATCCCTCTCCATCCGTGAGTATGTTAATGAGTTAACTGCATTCTCTTCAATGCGTTTTCCCGAACCCTAGGGCTCTTTGGGCACTCGACCTATAAGGAGAGGGTCGAGCCGCCTCTGGTGTTCGTGCACGGAAATCGTCAAGCCATTTCTCGTTCGGCCTTCGGACGGCCCGAAGGATACTGCTTTGGCTTTCCGAAAAAAGGGCGCAGAAACTTTCCAGTATCTGCCCGCAGGCACGTAATGCGAAGACAAAAGGCCCCCGGACTTTTTTGTCTAACTGACAAAGCCCCGGACTTTGTTGTGTCGGACACCACAAAACAAAATACTGTCCGACAAGGCCCCGCGACTGTCTGACAGGGCTCCTGGGGAAACTGTCAGACAGGCCCCCTGGGGGCCCTGTCAGACAAAAAAAGGCCAAAAACCGATGCTTTCAAAAAAAACTGATTTACCTAAAATAGTTTTTTTTCCTGCGATACAAAAACTAATTGAACCAATTCCAACTTGTACGGATAGAGGGACTCGAACCCCCACGAACATTATGGTCACCAGAACCTAAACCTGGCATGTCTACCAATTCCATCATATCCGCCAACCCTTGAAGTTATACAATCACTAGGCCTTGGATAAAGAAAAAATATAGAAAAAAGCGAAGTGAAAAAAACTATTTTAGGCACGTAGTACTCGACCCGATAAGGGAGAGGGGTAGAAAAATCTATATTTTTTGCCGCTACGCGCCTTCTTTCTCAGCCATTTCTAGAAGCGTCGGACCTACGGGCAGAAAGGGTTTAGCTGCGCCCTAACGTTCAGCTAATGCAAGTTGAGTCACGAAGTGACAATCGTAGAAAAATCTTTATAATGTCATTACAAAGTAATTGCATGCTTTGCTCAAGCCAGTTATGCTCGTATGGCTAAACAAGGATGGGTAGAAGAGAATACATTTTTGATTATCTGAGCCGGGAAACACGCAAGCTTGTTCCGGGTCAACAAATTTTTTCATTTTTTTTTGATATATATCAATTTTTCAACACCTGAGCCTGTTAGGCTTAGCGTAATGGCTCGTAATATATGATCCCCTCCACCCGAAGACACTAAGTTCTATTTGGACGCGTATACGAACTGCCAGAATTACTAAATCCAAAGTTTGGGTATAGCAGGACTTGAACCTGCGACCTTTAAGTTAAAAGCCTATTGCTCTACCAACTGAGCTATACACCCGGAGATTCTTGATTATGACAATTTCAATTCTTTAATTGGACAACAAATTCATGAAAAACAACTCTGACCTAAAATGCGAGCCATGAACAGAGTGTATAGCAATTTATTCACGGCGTTGCGAAAATAAAACAATATATCTATTGTTTTATTTTTCGCATTTTGGAACTGTAAAATAAAGAAACTGGGATAAGCAAGAGAACAAAGTGGAGAGAGCCACCACCAGATAATTGCTCACAGCTACCTTTTGCCCACTTTACCAATCAAAGTGGTCAATTTGCGCTTAGAACCGGATCCGAACAAAGGGCCGAAGACCAGAAATGTCTTCACGATTTCCGCGCACTTCGCCGGCTGAGAGGTTCTCTGTAATAGAGTTTTTTCTCAGCCATTTCGGCTCGTGTCCTATCAGTTTTTTTCTTTTTTTATCAGTTTTCAAGAGAATGAAAAAAAATAGATATATATTTTTTTTTAGTGCTGTGTGGACAATGACTATACGACGCAGGCCCTCAGCCTCTTGGTCGCAGCGCTATGGGCTTTTCTCGTTTTCCGCCGTCTCCCTACGGCCTTCATTCGCTTTTCCTAAAAACAATATTGTAGCAAAGTTCGGAATGACCTTCAACACACCCAGCTGCCAAGCCGCGGGGGGGTGGTTCGTAATGAATCTACTACTATGTAAATCCAGCGCGAAACGTTATACGCATTCTTGTAACGTTTTTCAGCCTAACGTTCATTACTTCGGTCTTATGGAATATAGGCTTAGTAGGACTCGAACCTACAATATCACCGTTATGAGCGGTGCGTTTGAACCAATTAAACTATAAGCCCTGGATTCGCTATGCTCACTGACATAGCGAATAAAGTCCACCTGCGGCCTTCGTGAGCTATGTGAAGCAGAGAATCCAAAGAGGCCCGCTCCAATCGTAAAGCGCTATCCCTCTGGTCGAGTGCTACGCACCTCTCCCTCAGGTCTTCGCACTACGTGCCTCCTTTCGTCAAGGAGTGCGCGGAAATGGCTTGACGATTTTCCTTATTTGGCTTTACGAAAGAAGGGGTTTTACAAGCCAAATAAGTATCCTTTGGACCCTGGAGAAGTAAGCAAAAAAATATTACGTTTTCTGCTCTTTGCGCTCTACCCTAACGGGTAGAGAGACAAAGCTGTTTACCTTACCCAAGAACAATCTTTTTTGAATTCCTTCGGGGCTCTACTGTCTAAGCAGATGCAAAGGTCAAATACCCCCCTTGTTTTTTTTTGTTAGCTCTTTTATGCGTGTGCGGCGAGGGAAGGGCTCAAACGTACGAAACGTTCGAGCCCTGAGGTGCTCGTTTTAGGAAATAAAAAAGAAAAAAAGAAATATTTGCAGCACATTAAAAGACGAATAATATTAAAAATGCCATCATTAAGGCAAACAAAGCAATAGCTTCAGTTAAAGCAAAACCTAAAATGGCATAACCAAATAATTGCTTAGCCAATGATGGATTTCGCGCAACAGAATTAATCAAAGAATACCGATAGGGTTATTCCCCCCGGTCAGAACCACACGTGCAAGTTTCCCTGCATGTGGCTCGTCCATGGCAATTTCTTCAGCTTTTGTGGCTTGGCCGTATAAGCGCTACTAGCCCTCCTTACACCGGGACGCGCGACTACTGTGCAATTCCCCCTCCCTGCACCTTGTAACTAAGTCATTGTAGGCATAGCGTGATCCGCTTTCTTGATTTGGCTATGGTTGCCCTAGCAAGAGCGCCGAGACCGGGATATAAGGTCTCAAGTGATACAGTTAAAGCTGCAAAAAAAATTTTGAACTAGTCTAAATGGCTGATAAAGAAGGGTCCGCAGGTTGGAAATGGCTTTACGATTTCCACGCGCGAGTGCTAAAGGGAGAAGAGGGGAGAGGCGCGAAGACCAAAGAGAGACACTCGACCAAAGCGAGACACTCGACCAAAGGAAGAGAGCCTAAACATATTTTTTTTGTCGGAGGCGCGGGATAGAGCCTTTTGTTGTGAGTAGTCTGTCCGCTCTATCCACGCCACTCCATCACAGGGTTCCTCGAATATAGTCACCTGACTCCATAATATGGTTCCTCGAGTATAGTAACCTGACTGAACCTAGTAGCGTGGAACTTTCCTGTAGTTTTTAGAGAGGTGGGGTAGTATAGTGACGCTACCTCCTTGCCTTTTTCTGTGATTCGCAGGTTTGGACCAAACTTGAGTAAAGCAGCTTTGGCTGACCGTAGGCCGTGTTTTCTGGCCAAGGTTAGCGCGCAGGACTTTTTATAGATGGACACAACTTTCCACAGGGAAGAGCGCTTGTTCACAAATGAATAGTAGTTAACAATGCCGCGTATCACCGATGAGAAGTGGATAACAATGTGTTTGTCCCCTGAGGAAACCAATCGTGGATTGGAGGTTGCTCGAGCTAAGCCCTTGGCGTTTTTTTTTCGCGTATCCAAGTTCCAAGGCTTTAGTTATTAAGTCCTTTATGGGAGCTATTAGTTGTGGACGAGATCGGAGTCTTATTTGTTTGACATCGGAGACCTTGCTTAAGATTTCCACACTTCCGGTGCCGTAATATATTACTAATGCGCCTAAGTATTTGGCCATCTCGGACTTTGCGTGTAAAATTTTACTTTTCTGTTCGTTTATGTCCAACTTCAGTTCTTCCTGCAGGAAGTTTTGCACGGCTTTTCTAATATCTAGGGCATCTTGTTTGCTGCCTATAACACCTAAAATTATGTTATCCGCGTACCGGAGGTACTTAAGTCTTTTTAATCCTTCTTTCTCAGCCATTTCTAGAAGCGTCCTTCGGCCCAAAGGGCACGAAACTTTAGGGTTTCGAAAAAAAAACAAATTTTCAAAAAAATATTTTTTTTTTACTAAAATAGATTTTTTTTGTTGTTCGCGATTTATCCACTTTAGGTGTTTGATGTTTTTGATGGCCTGCTCTAATTCTGTATAATACTTGAAGAAGGCTTTGTCCTTTGAATGGATATTAAGCCTTTTCTTATATTCCGCCGACGCGGGGCGCATATTCCCTACATTGTAGTTGGGTATGAGTATGTCTTCGACATAACAATCCAACTTATGTAGGAAGATATTGGCACAAAGCGGGGAGATTATAGAGCCCTGCGTAACGCCCTCTGTGTTGTATTGCGTTCGATCTGTAAGATTATATACATCTATGTATCCTGCGTTAAGTAGCTTTCGCATAAGATCCTGTAGTGCTTTAGATCGCAGTACTGATTCCATTTCCTTAATAAGCAGGTCATGATGAATCTTGTCAAAGTCTTTCTTAATATCAATTTGTACAAGCCAAGTCAGTGCCGTCCACGAGTAACGGAGGTCTCGGAGGGCTTTATGACAGCTTCTCCCAGGGCGGAACCCGTGGCTTGAGTCTCTAAAAAGCGACTCAAAGTGCGGTTCCACCAGTTCTTTTAAAGTGGATTGCACAACTTTGTCAACCGTCGAAGCAATAGAAAGGGGCCTACTACCGCCATCTGGTTTAGTAATAATTATCCGTTTGGCCGGTTTTGGGGCATATGCCTGCCTTCTCAACTCTTTGGATAGTTTTTCAAGGGCCTTGTCGGTCATGTCCGCTTTAGTTCTACCGTCGATTCCCGGGGCTACATTTCCTTTTAGCCTTTTGTAGCCAGCCCTAAGGTTGTCTATATTGTAAATGTCTTCATAGAAGACGCGACCGAGCGCGGGAGGCGTCACCGGTCTAGACTCACCTTTATTGGCCTTGGTTTTAGTAGTTGCTTTCGCTGATTTTGCTATACTCCCAAAAAAAAATATTTCTGCTTTTCTCAGTCTTCCATTTTCTGCCCTGTCCTGTTGGTCGACCCTCTCCTTTTGACAAAAAAAAGCTTTTTCCGCCGGCACATTACCATCTACAGTCCTTCCCTCAGAGTCTTTCACATTACGGGCATCGTCGTATACGCGACTTGGTTTGCCCAGTGTATCCCTCGGAGTACTTATGACTGATCTGTCACCCATTACATTTTTGGATATACCTCGGTCCCCCGGGGTTTGGCACCTAGGCACTAACCTTTTTGGGGTCCATTGGGGTGATCCCTCGTTTTCACGTTTGGTTGTTTGCTCGTCGTTTAGGTTAGTGAGCAACTTTTCCTGCTTCCTGCAGTTTCCCCCGTAGGGTTGTTTGCACAAAGGGTTTAGTTGGTCCTTAGTGCCTTCCGGGCCTCCTTCGTTGGAGGGAGTAACGCTTGACTCTGAAGCACTCGTGAACACCGTGCGACGAAACTCAGCCGAAACCCATGCTATGGTTCCCTGCGGTCTGTTCCCGCTACAGGTTAGGGCTAAGGCCGTGCGATAATCTGTTAACCTTCGCTGATCCAAACGCGCTCTGCCGAGGCGCACACTAAAAACGTTTCCAATACCTACAGCAGCTCCCGCTAAAGCAATGGTAGCTGCTCCTGCTCCAATTAATTTTGCACCTTCTAGCATAACCGTTTACTTTTGTTTTTGTCAAAACAATGACCATTCATGGCTGATCAATAAAAATGCAGCCAAACTAAAAACAACCCAATATACTAAAATCAACCCGAACCCTTATGGCCCAAAGGGGGGGGTTAACAGAAGAGACATAATATGTATAATACCATATATAAACGAGAACCTTTGGCCCCCGGGCCATGCCTGAGGCACGAAATACTCAAGATTTCTGTAGATTAGGAAAAGCATGGGTGGATATAATGAATTATTTTCTACGAAATAGTATTTGGTAGACTTTACGCGCTTCATTTGTAGCTTAGCACCAAGGCTCGTAATAAACGGACCTTACTGGCTAGCATATCCTTCAATTTAGAAATAGAAACAGAAATAGAAAGGCTGATGCACTCGGTTGTCATACGGACTTTCTAAAAAATTCCGAAGCTCCCAAAGCAAAGTAAAATGAAACTTTTTTCTTTAGACCTGAAGGACCAGAGTGCCCGCATGCTTTTTGAATTTGAAAAGACATGCCGTGACTGTAAACCTAATCCATTCAGGAGCTAGAAATACAACCTCGCCGTCGGTCAACTCTTTGGCTTTTTATTCCAAATCACAATAATAAATGACGTGACCGAAAGGATAACCAAGTAAGCCCGAGAAAACCCTCGGTCTTGCTATACTTATATGGAACCATCGAAGAAGTTATACATACCATGAGTTGGGCTATTTGACTGGCTATATCTTGGAAATCCTTAGTATTCGCAAGAGAAACCCAAAGGTATCGCCTACTTGTTCCGTGATGTTGTGAAAATCGATGTTTCCGCGTAGAATAAGCGGTGGTGGGGCGAAGACTACGGCCCTAAAGGGTTCGGGTCGAGCACTACGTGCCTTCAATCTACAAGCCCTCTCCCGTTGGTCTTCGTCCCCCTCGGGGCCTTCTCCCGCTCCCCGCGCACTCCGTGCCTATGGGTCCGAAGGAAACTTTCTTTGGCTTTACGAAAGAAGGACCTGAAGGGCGCGAGACTATAGGGAGAGGTTTCTTTTTCTTTTTTACGTAATATTCAAACATTTTGATTGAACATATATTTTGATTGAACATATATTGCATTTGGTAATGTTCGATATAATAAAAACTATGGAATCCCCGGGATTCCGAATCGACAACAGCTTCAATAAAACGAAGTAGGTAGCAATGACCATCATATATGAAAAAATGGAGCTCCTTCCACAAGGTTAAACTAAGTAAAAGGGGATAAATGGCTATCAAATACCAATCGGTAGTTGAATATGTTGCTGTATTCTACACATTTTCGAGGTGATATTAAAAAATGATGTCATAAAAACAGTCTGTTGGTAAAATTGAGTCATATTAATGGTTGTGACAAAGTGTTTTTGGCTTACGCCAATCTTGTTGTTTTTCATATTTTTTTTATTTTGGTTCAAAAAGTATAAGAAATGGCTAAGTAACATAAGGGTAATGTATTGGATTGCAAATCCTATAAAGATGGTTCGAATCCGTCCTTAGCCTACTTTACGATTCTATTGTTCCTGGAAATAACCTATTATCTAATAAGTACAAAGATCTTAACCACCCTTTAGACTTACCCACTATATGCAACGTAGACGGTGCGAACAACAACCAGCCAAGAACCAGCGGCAAAAAAATATATATATTTTTTTTAGTGAAAAATAGAAAAATATAGGTAATAAAGTATATAAAGGAGTAAGCCCTGCCGTGACGGTTTAGACGGCGAATAGGGGGGGGGGGGTTGGCCTATAACCTGTCCTCAACGGTTGGAACTAAAAGCAGTGTCCTCGAAAGGGAAATAAAGAATAAGAACAGGAAATTTTATTATTATTTATCTGAACATAACAGATAAGGAACAGGAAATAAATACATAAAAGTAAGTCTTTCTTATGGATGGCGCGTCGGACGGCAGCCGGGAGGACTGAAAACAATGAGATAAAGCCTCTCTTTGTAAATCTTTCATTTTAATCCGGTGATTTAGATGGAAATGATAAATTACATCATATAGAAAATATGTATATGATCAAATCATATACATATATGAATGATCCAAATGAAGTAAGGATCAAGTGGATTGATAGACTATCAACATTATTATTATTATCCAGTAAAATGAATGATCCAAATAAGGTCATTATCTGAATGATAGAGAAATCAACACGAGGATGGGGTTAATTATGAGGATCCTCGATCATCATAATTAACTTGATGATCAAGGATATTGAAAGGATATATCTGTATATATATATGAATCTTAATCCTCATGTTGATAATAATGATCACGATGATCATAATTAAATTATGATCATCGTGATCATTATTCTTCTCCAATTTTTATGATCATTATTATTTTCAATGATAAATACATCATTGAGAATAATAATGATATGCGCCTTATCCTTTTCTTTATCATTTTGATGATCATTATTAAGCTCAATTGTAGATGCATAATTTCTAGGAATTATGATAAGAACCTGACCCTTTCCTTCATGATTTTTGTCATGAGAAAAGGTTTCAAATTTATGTTCATTTTTGCTGGCACATTTGTGCGGTTCCCAGAGGTGGCGGGGGAAAAGGCTCAGGAAAATAGTTAACCTTTTGCGACATTAAGGTACACGAGAAATGGTACATTTTTGCGAGAAATCGTTCACCCGGGAGGTCGTTGGCTTGTCCCTTTCCTATTTATTATTGCAAAAATGTACGATTGATCCATAAAGTTATCGTTTTAATTTGGCACTTCTTCCCAAAAAGCAAACACCACAAAAAAGTATCAAGTACAATTGAAAAAAAACTCAGGACCCGGTCAATTTTTCCATTTCGTACTCGCCCGCCTTATCCTTGATTAGTTATGTTTTGGGCCCTTAGGCCCAGTAGGCCCAAGCCTACGAATAAATACACGGGAGCCCTGAGGAATCCGGCTCCCATACTTCCTCTTTAACAGCCGGATACCTTAATCTTCCGGCCTCCTTACTTTGGGAATTAGATGTAACGTAGGAATGGAATTGAATGAACTCCCATGAATTTCCGGCCTTCCTGCCCCTCCCTAAGGTTCAGACAGCGGAATTCTCAAACTATAAAGCAGCTCCTGGCCAAATCTATCTTTTCTGTTCAGGTTGGTAAACTCGATCAAGGTCTCAGAGAGAGAGGTCTCGGTTCCCCGGGATTTTCATTGAAATACTGGTAAAGGATTGGAAATCTCCTATTTTCTGACTGACCGAATCCGAGGCTGATCGCATACTTCGGTTTCCCAAACTTACATGCCCTTCAATTCCTGAAATAGCTCAGGAACAGGCGGGGGTGAATCCCTCTATCCATGTGGGTAGAAGAAGAACTGCATTCCCGGGACATATGTAAAAGTCCACATGGCCCCCCAGAGGAACCCAGTCCCAGCAGAAGCCCTTGTACCCAGCATATGAGCGTTAATGTCTGAGAAATGGCTTATTAAAGCCTATTTCTGGAAAACGTTTTGTAAACAACCTCATATACCGGGAGCGAGGGAATGAAGTATCCAAGGTTCGCCGAACCGAAGGGGTGTTAGGGGTAGAGTTTAACCCCAAGGCGTTCGAGATTGATTACTTATACGGGGCTCGGTGTGTGGAGCACCATCAGATCCCTCGGGGCATTCGGCCGTATTGAGAAGGGGCAGCTCCCCTGTTATCGAATGGAGGGTCGGGCAGCCGCCCCACCCGACCCTTATTGTGTTTAGAAGTGGATTCGAACCACTGACACAAGGATTTTCAGTCCTTTGCTCTAACCACCTGAGCTATCTAAACAAAAAGAAAAAAGGAACTATGTACAATTCTAATTTGTTGGTTATTCAAAAATTACTGAGTACAAACGCATATCTGGGCCATCGGATACCAACTTCTGATTTTCAAGGATATTTATATGGATTTAGAAATGAAATGGCTATTATTGATTTAGAAAAAACACTTATTTGTTTACGAAGGACTTGTAATTTGATTGGATCTATCATTAGTGCAAAAGGCCATTTATTATTGGTAAATACCAATCCGGAATATAATAAAATAATTCAACAAATGGCAAAAAAAACCAATCAAAGCTATATCAATCATAAATGGATTGGGGGTTTTTTGACCAATTGGAAACATATGAAAAAAGTAAAAAAACACTTTCAAGATTTCTCTGCACATCCTAATTTGAAAGACGCTTTTACATCTTCGCCTTTCGATTATTTTCCACGTTTTAAAAAGATGCAAAAATGTTTTGAAGGAATCATGACACACAATATCCCAGATTGTTTAGTAATAATAAATGCAAATCAAAATTCCATGGCTATACTTGAAGCTAATCAATTACAAATACCTATTGTAGCTTTGGTGGATTCTAATATTCCAAACAGATTACATAAACTAATAACTTATCCCGTTCCAGTGAATGATGATTCTATAAAGTTTGTATATTTATTTTGTAATTTGATTACCAAAACAGTCATTCTTTCAAAAAGATCGCAGAGGCCAAAGGTTAAAGTAAAAAGGCTTTGAAAGAATCAAACGCTGTGATTTTGTCTCGCTTGATTATCGAATCGAAAAAAACTTGTCTTTGCTGTGCCCCGGTCAGCATTTCAGCAGCCACGGGTAAGCCTGGCCAATCCCGTAGATTGGCAAAGACTCCGCCATAGGAGACGTCGCAGCCCCACGGGCCGAAGGTTCGGGTCGAGCATACGTGCCTCTCTCTTTGGTCGAGAGCTAAAGCCCCAAAAATGACAATGTAAAAAAAATATATATTTTTTTTCGTAGCTTTTCACTGCTTACTGTCTTCGCGACGACTACACCTGGCGACGCATCTTTACTGGCTGTTTATACACTCCCTTTGGCGATGAAGCGGGTTAGAGAAGAAAACGAGACTCTGCATTTGGAAAACGCTAGACGTTCTCCACCTTTGGCCTCAACGCATTTTCTTGGCTTCCCCTGTATTTCTTTATTCTATTCGCAACATAAATCAACAAAAAAAAATATCTATTTGGATCTAAAAACGAAAAAAAAAGAACTTCTCCCGATGGTCTTCGCACTACGTGCCTTTAAAATCTTTCTGAAACTGTTTTATCAACATATTTTACTCAATTTATCTACACTAATAACGACTTTTTCTTTATTTTTGTTGTATATCGTAGTCACGCCCTTAATGATAGGCTTTTCTAAAGATTTCTTATGTCATTTCCATTTAGGTTTAATTTGGATTTGTTTGTTGTTTTCCTTTCTTCCTGAACGTTTTTTTCAAAATGATTTTGAAGATGGTACACTCGAATTGTATTATTTAAGCGGTTATTGTTTGCAAAAAATCCTACTTTCTAAATTGTATGGTCACTGGGTTCTTCAAATAAGTGGTGTTTTCTGTAGTTTTCCTGTGTTACAACTTCTGTACCAATTTGATCAATCCAAAATGAATTGGTTCACCATTATTATAGGAAGCCAGATATTTACTCTTATGTGTGGTATTCATTCTTGTTTGGCTCTTGGAATCACATCCAATGGTTGGAACAGCTTGCAAAATCTAACAACCTTACCCACTTTATTGCCCTTAATCGTTTTTTGTACCTCTATTGAAACAGAATGGTTTCATGTTATTTTATTAATGGGATATTTACTTTTGTTTTTATTTTTTTATCCTATTTTGGTCTCAATTACTTTACAAACTTTACTAGCAAAATGATTTCAAATTATTTTCACCAAATTTCCCTCTCCCTTTGGTCGAGTGTCTCGCTTTGGTCGACCCTAAACATAAAAAGTAAAAGTGTGCACGCTGCCGTGAAAAAGACCTCGGCATATATGCCAAGGTCTTTTTCTTTTGATTAACCGCCGGGAGGCCCTTTCAAAAGGCTAAAAGAGACAGAGGGTTGAAAGATAGTCTTGAAATTTGAAGGTGTTGTGCTAGTCAAGTCCGGTGGTAAAAAAATTCGAGAAAAGAAGCTATCAAAATCTTATGTACCTTACCGTCAAATTGTTACAACAGTGTACTGAAGTACTTGACGGTCCGGAAGACAGTAAAATCTGCTTAGTCTGTATTTCTGCCCCGCGGCAATGGAGGACTTGGTGGATTTGTCCAATAGTCCAGTAATCGTGTTTAATCTTCACAACTATCTCCTTTGGCGTGGTCATGCACCTCAAGTAAGCAAATTTGCCGTGGTGTTAATAAAATAAAGCTCACCGAAATGAAAGTCTTTGGACCATAGCTTGGGAGCGACTTTTTCTTTTTTCCCAAGGGCCCAGTTGACTCGGGCGGCTCGTTCACTAGCAGAAGTTGTTTCCCCTATGGCGGATAGGTTTATGGTGACAACGGAAAAAGGTTGTGTTTCTGAAAAGCCTGTGAATATATGGGCCACCGGCCGAGGGTATACTACGTTCGAGTACAAACTGTCTTTCGAATAAAAAAAGGTCCAACTCAACACCACCTCTTATCTTAGACGTGTGAATATCTCGGGGAATGAAAATGCACCAGAGGTGCCTTTACAATCATATTGCTTGAAATCATTGATTTCATTCAATAATCATATAATAAAATCTTATATGAAAAAGGCACTGGAAAAACCGATGTCCGTCGACGCGGTCGACTTAAAAAGTAGAGAAATCCCTCTCTCTTTGGTCGAGTGTCTCGCTTTGGTCGACCTTTGAATAAAGTAAAGAAAAAACAGCATTTTCTATTTCATAAAAAAATTCTATTTTTTGAATCAAAAAAGCCTGGTCCGCGCAAGTTTTACTTTATTAAAAGTAAAATACTTATCTTTTTTTTTATTTTTGTAAAATAAGCTTTTTAGTAAGAGCGCAAAGGGCTTTACGAACTTTGGCTTGTAAAACAAAGGTCCAAGGGCTTAAACGGCTGGACTGGCGCGCAGCGAAGGTTTGAAAAACTTTAGCTTTCCCGCTTTGCGTTTTTGTTTGACAAAAGTTAGAAAATTACTATGTATGTCCCCTTATTACGTCCTTTTTTTTTTATGTGCTGCTCTTTTCGCTATGCGCAAATTCTCATTGGATTTTGTTGGTTTTTAACAGCGATGGCTATTTATTTAAGTATTTGGGTAGCACCCTCCGATTTTCAACAAGGTGAAAATTATCGCATTATTTATGTGCATGTTCCTGCAGCTTGGATGAGTTTACTTATTTATATTGCAATGGCTATTAGCAGTGTGTTATTCTTATTAACAAAACATCCCCTTTTTCAGTTATTTTCCAAAACCGCTGCCAAAATAGGTGCTTTGTTTACGTTGTTTACCCTAGTAACCGGGGGTTTTTGGGGAAAACCTATGTGGGGTACCTTTTGGGTGTGGGATGCTCGTTTAACCTCTGTATTAATCTTGTTTTTTATTTACCTGGGTGCACTGCGTTTTCAAGAGTTTTCTGCGGATGTTGCTTCTATTTTTATATGTATAGGGCTAATCAATATACCAATAATTAAGTTTTCTGTCAACTGGTGGAATACATTGCATCAACCTTCAAGCATTAGCCAATTTGGTACTTCAATACATATTTCTATGCTCATTCCAATCTTTTTAATCTTTGCTAGCTTCTTCTTTTTAACTGGGATTTTTTTTATTTTGGAAACACGTCAAATAATTCTATCTTTTTATTTTCAGCGAAAAAGCCAATGACTTTCCCAGAGCCTTGTCAATTTTTTCCTTTTTTTGTCAGTTTTTTTTTCCTTTTTTGTCAGACAGTCCCCGGTCCCGTCTGACAGTGCCCCGCCCTGCGGCCTTTTGTCATCAGGAGCCAAAAGCCTATAGGAAATAAAACGCGCGCAAGACACGTAGTGCGGTAGGCCCTTAAACCATTTGAAGCCCTACGGGCCGCCTATCCCCTATTGGTTCGAGAGTTAAGGCCTAGCAGGCCGTAGCAGCTCAAAAGTCAATTTCTTTTATTGAAAAACATCGCCAAAGAATTCTTTTTATTCGTTATATGGACCTCGTCAATGTTGGCTGAAGTAGCCCTTAGGTCTAAAAATCTATATATATTTTTTTTCTACCTAAGGTCTTGTATTGATGGGTAAATACTGCCCATGATGTATGACGTCAATCATGAAGAACACAAAGTTTCCATGATCCGTGAAAAAGCAAATGATAGAGCTACTCGCCAATTCTTCTTGTTGATTCGGAGAAAAGGCAAGGCGCGTACGGCTGCTATGTTGGGCCCCCTATTCTCTTTATGGGGTTCATAGAAGCTATTTTGTGAGAGTTTTAAGAGGCTAGCTTGCGACGTGTGTAATCTCCCGTTATTGAAGTTGGGACTCATAATCGGCATGCCAAATGCCCTAACGAAAACGATCCCAGCTGTACGGCAAAAAAATCTTTTTTTGTTGCCAATTATAAGCAAAGTTTATAATGTTATGTCACCGGAATTGGGCCATTATTTTTTAGTACTGAGTATCTTCGTTGCGTTAACTAACAAGCTGCGCCCTGTGGTTGTTTCACTTTATTTTTTTTTGTTCACTATGTCTTTCTTTGGTATTTTGTTTTGCTACATTTCTTCTGACTTTTCTAATTACAACGTATTTACCAACTCAAATGCTAATGCGCCTTTGTTTTATAAAATATCAGGAACATGGTCTAATCATGAAGGTAGTCTGTTATTATGGTGTTGGATCCTAAGTTTTTACGGATTCCTTTTTTGTTATCTGGCTCGACCCTGTAATGTATCAAAACAAGCAAAGGGCGCAGAAAACAAAAATATTTCTTTTTTGTTTTCGTCCAAAGGTCTCGACCAGCGGGAGAGGGCAGTTTCGCTTATAGATGAACAGCAAATTTATAAAGGCATTGCTTTATTTTTTTCTATTTTTTTATTAGCAAGTTCCAATCCTTTTGTTCGAATTTCATTTGTTTGTACTAAATCACTTGCGGAATTAAATCCTGTTTTACAAGATCCTATATTAGCTATACATCCTCCTTGCATTTATGCGGGATACGTCGCAAGTGCGATTGGCTTTTGCTTATGTCTATCCAAAATAATAAACAGGCAGCAAAAAAGTTTGAAAAATATATATATATTTTTTTTTCCTTTTTTGGTAAAGCCAAAGAAGGGCCGAAGGCCGGAAATGGCTGGTCCGCACACGAGAACCTCTCCCTATAGTCGAGTGCCCTTTGGGTCATTGGCCCATAGGGAGCAGGCTAAGAGTGTTGTTCGTAAAACAAATACTATGTATTTTCATTTTGGTTGGACCTGCAGCGCGAATACGGTAGTGTGGAAACAAATTCAAATTTGGATCTTGACATGTTGGTGTTTTTTAACAGTAGGCATATTGCTAGGAAGTTGGTGGGCTTATCATGAATTAGGCTGGGGCGGCTGGTGGTTTTGGGATCCCGTAGAAAATGCTTCTTTTATGCCTTGGGTATTAGCTACAGCTTGTATTCATTCAGTCATTTTACCTAAATTGAATGATTGGACCTTGTTTCTCAATATGGTTACTTTTCTATGTTGTATTTTAGGAACTTTTTTCGTGCGTTCTGGATTGCTAGCTTCCGTTCATAGTTTTGCTACAGATTCTACACGAGGAATCTTTTTATGGTGTTTTTTCCTTCTAATTACCAGCATATCTTTTCTTTTTTTTTTCAAAATGAAGCAGCAATCAAGTACCAAGCTAGTTGGTGCATTATCTGTTCCATCATCAAACCAAGATCCTACGGTCTCAAATCCTGTAAACCAGATCTTGTGGCATTCGCGAAACACTTTAATTGCGCACTCGTATCAATTCAATCGTTTAGCAAAGCTCATGGAGGGCACAGAAGGTCATGACAAAGTCATTGTATACAAAGCAAGTAGAAAGCCTAAATAAAGAAAGCTACCTTTTGCAAGTGACTTTGGGCCGATCCAGCGCAAAGCGCTGGATCGGGCCAGAAGGAGCTAACTTCATTTCAATTAAATACACTCCTCTCCCGCTGGTCGAGACCTTCGGACCTCCAAAAAATTTTTTTTTGTACGCATTCTTTAAAACGAGGAGCGAACACGAGAGAATAGACCGTATTCTCTGATCCGGAGAAACAAAATAATGAAAACGAATAGAGCAGATGGTCCAACTACAGAATTTTTTCTTTTTTCTTATTTTTTTGGTTGTGCTTTGTGGCACAGCAGCACCCATACTATTTCAATGGTTGGTAAGTAGAGATGTTTCCACAGGTGCTCCTTTTTTTAATGGTACTATAATACCTATTTTTACATCTTTATTACTTGTTTTAGTTTATATACATTCCAGGGGGTTCATGCGCTCTCTGGACGAAGCAAAAAGGATAGTTTTGATAAGAGCAAGACCCATTTTATTACCCAACATAATTGAGAAAAGCTCACCTAAAAAAATCCAATATATTTCCTTTTTTCTGGATGAAAAAGCCTTGTCAATTTTTTCTTTTTTTCGTCAGTTTTTTTTTTCCTTTTTTGTCAGACAGTTCCCGGCCCTTTGTTTTGTGGGACAGTATTTTGGTTTTGTGGTGTCCCACAAAACAAAGTCCGGGACCCTGTCTGACAGTGCCCGGGCCCTCGGGCCTTGTTGTTGTTTTTTCATTTTATTATTATCAAATTAATGGGAGACTTTTCATATTTAGAATCTTTCTGTGGTGTACTTTGTTTTTTCTTCTTTTGTACATTCTTTTTATCATTTCATCATAGGCGCGATAGCTTAGCGAGGCACAAATTTTCTTTTTTTGTTTTTCACAAGCAGAGAAGACGCGAGCTTATTATATCGTCACTGAGAAGAAATAACTTGAATTGGAGTAGATGTTTTCTTGTTCGCGCTTTACCGAGTAGACTGATCACTGTTGGTCACGACTTTCGAAAAGCTCCCGTTAATATGAAGATTTCACATGGAGGAGTTTGCATCTTTATTATGGGTGTAATTTTGTCTAACGCAAAAAAGATACAATTTACAGGGAAAACCCCTTTGGGTTCCGAACTACATATAGGAAAGGTTCGTAGCACTTTGCGAGGTATTGATCAATTACATGGACCCACTTTTCACTCCATTTGTGGTAATTTCATTATTTATAAACCGTCCCTAAAAACCCCATTCATGTTTGAGCATGATGGATCACGTCCTGCCCTGTTGCAATCCCGGCCTACCGAAGGTGCGAAGGTCTCGACCAACGGGAGAGGCTTTAGTTCTCGACCAACGGGAGAGGGAAACTTCTTTGGTCCGAAGGGCCGAAGGCCAGAAATGGCTTTAGGATTTCCGCACACTTCTTTGCCTTTACGAAAGAAGGGCTTTACAGTTCTCGAACATAATAGTTTTTCACATTGGTTGACTATGTTCCCAGAAAAAAGATTCTATTTTTCAAATCAAGAAACGAGCACTACCAAAGTGGCTATACATACCAATCTCTTTACGGATCTATATGCTTTGATTGGAACTGGAAGTTTTGAAACAGGCTGGTATATGACAGTAATTAAGCTCCCTTTTATTTTCTATATTTGGATAGGGTTCATTATGGCTTCGTTGGGAGGCTTGCTTAGTCTTTTCCGTAAGCTCACTTTTTACAGATTGGATTGGAATTAAAAATTCATTGTAGGGGTTGGTTATTTTTTTTTTTTAATACTTTAGATTTAGCTATGTTAAAAAAACTAAAAAAATGTATCTGAATAAGGAAATCTACGAATAACCTGGTATTGCGAGAATGATTTTATTATGGATTTTGTCTTACCCAAGACCCCGGTATATATATTTATCACATGTGTATAAGGAGCCTGCTCAGAAAAAAATTATAGATACAGCGCATATTTCCATTTATGTGGGTTGCGCAAAGATGCTGTATTGTATATTCTATTTTTAGGACATAGGGGCATAGGTTGTCGGTCGGTGCGAAATCATACCCGTTTTTTTAGAACTCTGTGGATGGGTGGCTAAATTTCGCTATAGAATTTTGATATCGATGAGGTGTCCAATCTTATATCAAGAGAGCAGCATTACATAGATTTATTACTCCCCTCTTACAACATAAACCAGATGGCGGGTTCTAGACTAGGTTATAAGCATTCTAAGGAGACCCGGGATACGAGGAGAGGCGCTAAGAAAGGACGCAAGCTCTTTTTGGAAGTGGTAGCAAAAAGCCGAAATAACAAAATTTTCTTTCGTGGTCCGAGCGCCAGCCTGGCCTTATGCCCTATGGGCGTTCAACCAAAGCAAAAATCTTGATTTTTGCTTTCGTCAAACGTGGTTAGGGCGGCCTGGAGTAAAAGGATTCGAACCTTTGTTTCTCGGCATCAAAGGCCGATGCCTTACCACTTGGCTATACTCCAAAAAGGCCATAAATCAACCTTACACAAAAATGAAATCACTTCACGTAGCGCCATCAGTGCATTAGAAAACGGTTGATCACTTTGCGCTCTGCATTTTCTTATTTTGGACTTCGTCCAAACATACCCTTTTTTGTCAGACAAAAAAGTGAACCTCTGGGGACCTAGCAAAAAAGGGTTTCAGTTACTAATTTCTTTTATTATATGGAAAATAACTATCAACTATAATCAATCATATGTATATACTAAAAGCAGCTGAGCTACATTTCAACAACTTTTGTAGGCTTATGCTTTACCCGTCTCATGGTTTCTTTTTTTTTGTTTGAGGGCGATCTTCTACTAGTTGCTTACTACTTAGATGATCTTTCCCCTGGGATCTATCCGCACTACGTACTTCAGTCTAGAAAACAGGCAAAGTTAGTTTGCTTGAAAAGCTTTCTACGCACTTAGAGTTCTCTCCAGTGATGGGCTTGCGGCCTTAAGCAAAGATGCTGCGTATAATGTTGAGTTATAATTCTTTGAAGCTAACACTCGATGGTGCTTTACAAAATTTTTGGGAGGTAGAAAAATACGAAAAAAGACGCTCACAGAAGTCCATCATGACTTCGATATCTATTTTGATCAATACAAAGAATAAGCTGCACCCGTAGGGGCTATTAGTCTGGTTCTATTTTCCTACCTTATTTCATAACTGAATGATTCATCTATATCGTAGATGAATGACCCGATAAAGTCAAGAGTCCACCCTAGACGGCCTTAGGTTTACCTCGCTAACCGATCTGGGCTACTGCTCTACGAACCGTACGAGATAGTGGCCCATCACACGGCTCTCTAACCTGACTTTCTTCAGAGCTTCTTCAAACACGGAAGGGCACAACCCCCCGAGCGCCTATTACACGGTCCTTGGAAGATGGCCTGATAGACTGCGTCAAAGTGAAACTTGCCAAACAGGAACCAGTGAGTAAGTAAGTAATAGGCTCCTTCCCTACTGCTTGTTATCAAGTGCTTTCCTATTGCTAGGTCATTAGGTGGGGACCCTCTGACTTCCTACGGTAGAGGCATCCCTAGGCACTACGTGTGCTTCTTTGGCTTTACGGGGTCTCACCGTTGTTTCCTGTGCGGCTTGTCCAATCTAGTGGACGCCTTGTAAGAAGATGTCGTTCAGTTCCCTTTTTCCTAGTGATATAGGTAATCCACTACATCAGGGCTATCCCTTCCATGATAAGGGTAGGGCCGGCCCGCCTCTTTGGTCTTGTTGCGCACCATCCTCAAAAGACATATAGTGAACAGCGTACGTTCGCGCGCACCGCAAAACGGAGGTTCAATAGTCCAAGGTGAGCCATTGGGTGTAATGTCGGAACTCCGATTCGCCAGTACGGATCCGCATGTTCAAACACAGGAGCCGGCTTGCCTCCTGCTATTCGGTCATCCCTTTCAGGATGAGGGAAATCCCGGAGCTTTTTTCACATGCTAAGGTCTCCGTTGCCGAACCCGGATAAGTGAAATGCCTTAGTACATCGTGAACTTGTACTTTTATCGCGCAGGACCGGTCGGCCTAGCGCTAAACCAGGTTCGTACCCCCTCCCCGTACCTAGGAATCCCCGCAGCTTATAATATGATTTCTGAATTGAGCGCGCTTCGCGTTATGACTCAACGTAGATTATTTCTTCGCCAATCAAGCAGCCATGCTGCTTGATCGCTTCGCCCCTCTGTGCAGTTTCATTTCTTCGCAACTTAAGCACACGATATTCAAATGTTTTTTATTCTCTGTCGTCACCATCTACGATGGTTGATCAAATTGTTATCGGCTGTCGAATGCCACCTTATTTTCATATTTAGGCTATTTATTACAAATAAGGATGATTGGAACGTTTTTATCTTTGAGAAAAAAACTGACCTATACTTTTGATTCAGGCTTGTACCTCTGCCCATCCAATATCACATTTATAAGGTAAGCACCTCCTGTCCACTTAGTTCATCCGTGACCCAAAGGCCATACCTGTTGTGCGCGTTGTAATAGTCGTTTTGAAAAAAAAAATGAAAATGGCCTTATGCAACGAAAATTTCTACGAAAAAAAGCCCTCTCCCTAAGGTCTCGTGCCCTTTGCCCCCAAGAGATCAAAAAACAATATCCATATATTCTTTTATTTCATTGTAGTGGCTTGACCAGTCGACAATGGCGACAAATCAAGAATATATTGTGTACCATTAAAGGTAAAACTTTATTTAAACCAAAAGAGAAAAAACAAAATATTTTGCCAAACAATCAGGGCGATTGGATTGCACAGCTTGCTTCTAGCGCAGGTCCTACTTGTATCTTGTACTTGGCTAAAGAAGCACCAAACAATACATGGTCACAATTGCTACCTTCAGCCTCCTACAGCCAAAATTTAGTTTTATTATACGGACAAGACAGATCCACTGTTTTCAATCATATGGATATAAAAAAAGCGACTACTTTAGAAACAACATCGGTATTTCAACAACTTTTTGGTTTTATGTTTTTACCCGGCGCATGTTTTTTGTTTTTGGTTGAACAAGCCAACGGACGAAAGTGATCCATTAACAAACATGATTGATGATTTTTGAGCGCAATGTCTAACGTCACAGCCATTTTACGTTCTATTCGTTATATGAAAGAGAGGTTAGGACCTAATAGGGCTACTTAGTCGACAGAGAATACCCAAGTAACGGGGGCCCTACTTTGACAATCAAGGCCGTAGGCTTGATTGGCAGAGCTTGGTCGCTTAGTTCATGGCAAAAAGTTTTCTGGGTATATAAAACACCAAGTTCTGTAAAACCAAAGAAGTCTCCGGACCCTTCTTTCTCAGCAATTTCGACGAAGGAAATCGTAAAGCTGGCCAGAGAAGCCGTAAAGCCAAAGAAGCACGTATGCCTGGAAAGGCAAAGAAGTATCCTTTGGACCCCGAACTAGCTGGTGAACGTGTAATGCAGCAGCCGGACGACACAGCACCTAAAACCTCCTGCATAGGTAGCGTTTAGTTAGGCAGGGCTCAAGTACTAGCCTAGGATAGCAAGGGTCAAAAAATTTTTTGGTGGCTGAGACCATACATAGTTGTACAAGGTACTATCCGCGTCTTACCATGAACTGCTCCGGGCGGTTAAATTGATAAATTTTATATAAGTGGATTGATTCACTACAGCAGAATTGGGGGGCTGGCCACCACTGGGTTTCTCAGCGCCTTGTATCATTAATCTAGTCCCTAGGGGAGCCCGGCGCTACGCGAACAAAAAAAAATATTTTTTTTGTTTTGCATGTTTTTAGCACTCCCTCGGCAGGGTCCAAGGGGACTTTGTTTTGTCAGACACCACAATAGTAAAATACTGTCCGACAAAACAAAGGGCTAAAGCCTTTCGGCCCGAAAGTCGACCCGATCGCAGCCTCTAAGCTCTTTGCCTTTTTTTTACAAGAAAGTGCAATCCTCCGCAATTTCACAAAAAACTTTAGAGTATAGTCTACGAAAAAATATATATTTTTTTGCGAAAATATATCTTTTTTTTACATAAATATTCAAGCTAACGGAGGAGGGCCGCAGGCAAAATAAAATATATATTTTATGACAAAATAAAAATATTTTAGTTTTTCGGCGAATAACGGGATTCGAACCCGTGTTTTCAGAGCCACAATCTGCAACTTTAACCCCTAAGTTATATCCGCCCTTATTTATAAATAAGATACTCGCTATCGGATTCGAACCGATATTCCATTAGAAACAGATTTTGAGTCTGCCGTGTTTGCCGTTCCACCAAGCGAGTCTTGGCTTTTATTAGGAATAGATTGAAAAT